TCTTCAAGCTTTAGCAGATGGTACAAAATTACTTTTCAAAGAGAATCTTCTTCCATCAAGAGGAGATACTCGTTTATTCAGTATCGGACCATCCATAGCAGTCACATCAATTCTACTAAGTTATTTAGTAATTCCTTTTGGATATCGCCTTGTTCTAGCCGATTTCGGTATTGGTGTTTTTTTATGGATTGCCATTTCAAGTATTGCTCCCGTGGGCCTTCTTATGTCAGGTTATGGATCAAATAATAAATATTCTTTTTTAGGTGGTTTAAGGGCTGCTGCTCAATCAATTAGTTATGAAATACCATTAACTCTATGTGTGTTATCAATATCTCTACGTGTGATTCGTTGAGACATAAAAATTCCTCTATTTATTTTCTTTCTAGTAAGGGAATTTCATGAGTTGAATATATATTTTTATTTTTTATTCATCATTCGGGTTGATGAACTAAACCAGATAGTTATATGAGTGAAAAAAACAGCTTCTTAATTTGCAGTAAAAAGATTCATTCTCATTTCCTATGTACAAGAGTTAAGTGAAAGTAAACATAAGTATTATATACTATTTACCCCAAGATTGAGTGATTAGTCATCATGACTTGAAGCGGGTTCAAAAGGAGCAACTGTCTAGGGATTTTACTAGCTATTAACATACATGTATTACCCTAACGAACGGGGTCCTTTTGACCAAAAAGAGTGGATAGTCAGGAACACCAAGGTACACAAAGGATTCGTAATAGAGATTATGTAAGTTATTCAACAGGATTTTTATGTGGATACTGCATAGCATAAAAGGGATTATATTGGGGCTTTATGTTGGTAGAAATGATGAAGGAGTACTCCCCACGATTCCGATCCAGAGTATGTTCCTATCCACCAATTAAGTAAATAACTATCAAGAACGAAGTAATCCTTTACTTTGCTTTGTTTAAAGTCCCTTTTTCTGAGAAAGGAGAATAGGAACAAAAAAATAAACTCGAAAGAATTTAATTGCACTACAAAAAAAGATCTTTTTTTTCGTAATAAAAAATGCTAGGTTGAAATCTATATTGAGATTTATACAAAAAACCTTAAAGGTTAAGTTATTACTCAACAAAAATTTTTAAAAGATAAGATCAATTCAGAAGCACTTTATAATAAAATTATAAAAAATAATATATAGCAGACAGAATTCCATTGTCTAATTGGGGACCTCGCGATAGATTTGGATTCTATCCTACAAACATATGAAGATAAATAATTCAAAATATATAATAGCAAACAAACAGGTCTTAGATTTATTTGTGACCTTTGAGGAGCCGTATGAGGTGAAAATCTCATGTACGGTTCTGTAATAGCGTTGTGAACAGTAATGTTATCGTCGACTATAATTATCTAACAGTTCAAGTACAGTTGATATAGTTGAAGCGCAGTCAAAATATGGCTTTTGGGGGTGGAATTTGTGGCGTCAACCTATAGGGTTTATCGTTTTTCTAATTTCGTCCTTAGCCGAGTGTGAAAGATTACCTTTTGATTTACCAGAAGCAGAAGAAGAATTGGTAGCAGGTTATCAAACCGAATATTCAGGTATAAAATTTGGTTTATTTTACGTTGCTTCGTATCTGAATTTACTAGTTTCTTCATTATTTGTAACGGTTCTTTACTTGGGGGGTTGGGATCTTTCTCTTCCGTACATAGCCGTTCCTTTTTTTTTTGAAATAAATAAATCGGGTAGAATCTTTGGAACAATAATTGGTATCTTTATTACATTAGCTAAAACCTTTTTGTTCTTATTCATTGCTATCACAACAAGATGGACTTTACCAAGGCTAAGAATGGACCAACTCTTAAATCTTGGGTGGAAATTTCTTTTACCTATATCTCTCGGCAATCTATTATTAACAACTTCTTCCCAACTTCTTTCACTGTAAAAGAATACGATATTATATCTTCACGACTTGTCTCAAACAAGAACAAGAGAAAGAAACAAAACAAGCATAAAATTTTTTATAGAAATTCAAGATATGTTCTCTATGGTAACTGAGTTCATGAATTATGGTCAACAAACAGTACGAGCTGCAAGGTACATCGGTCAAGGTTTCATGATTACCTTATCACATGCAAGTCGTTTACCTGTAACTATTCAATATCCCTACGAAAAAATGATTACATCGGAGCGTTTCCGCGGACGAATCCACTTTGAATTTGATAAATGCATTGCTTGTGAAGTATGTGTTCGTGTATGTCCTATAGATCTACCTGTTGTAGATTGGAAATTGGAAACGGATATTAGAAAAAAACGATTGCTTAATTACAGTATTGATTTCGGAATCTGTATATTTTGTGGTAATTGCGTTGAGTATTGTCCAACAAATTGTTTATCAATGACTGAAGAATATGAACTTTCTACATATGATCGTCACGAATTAAATTATAATCAAATTGCTTTGGGGCGTTTACCAATGTCAATAATTAACGATTACACGACTCGAACTATTTTAAATTTGCCTGAAATAAAAAA